TAAGCTCATATTGCCCCGTATGAGCTGAATGATTCAGATTTTCATTCCATATTGCCCTGTATGGAATGAATGATTCAGATTTTCAGCTCATATTGCCCCATATGAGCTGAATGATTCAGATTTTCATTCCATATTGCCCTGTATGGAATGAATGATTCAGATTTTAAGCTCATATTGCCCCATATGAGCTGAATGATTCAGATTTTCAGCTCATATTGCCCTGTATGAACTGAATGATTCAGATTTTCATTCCATATTGCCCTGTATGGAATGAATGATTCAGATTTTCATTCCATATTGCCCTGTATGGAATGAATGATTCAGATTTTCAGCTAATAATTAAATAAATAACTAAATTTAGTACAATATTTATTAAATAAATAACTAAATTTAGTACTAAATAAATAACTAAATTTAGTACAATATTTATTAAATAAATAACTAAATTTAGTACAATATTTATTAAATAAATAACTAAATTTAGTACAATATTTATTAAATAAATAACTAAATTTAGTACAATATTTATTAAATAAATAACTAAATTTAGTACAATATTTATTAAATAAATAACTAAATTTAGTACAATATTTATTAAATATGTTTAACAGACTCAAACTATTACCTAAAGTATCAAAAACTTTTATACATAATATAATAAAACATAAAAAAGATAAGCTAAAATAAGCTAGTGGGTTCATACCTCATTTATAAAGTCTATCCTTTTCTTTTTAATTTTAAAATTCTTTAAATCTTTATTTTTTAGAATAATAGTATTAGGATCAATTATATCAATTTCATCATTATCATGATTCTGCTCATGGTTAGGATTAGAAATTAATCTTCTAAGATTTATTTCAATAATAAAAACCCCCAATAATAAATATTCATCTGAAAGAATATCAAAATATTTCATAACACAAGCTATAGCTTCATTTATACTTCTATTTTCAATCATAATATTTACAAACTCAAGAGAATTTAATTTTGAATTAAACTACCCAACTTCTATAATAGTAATATCAGCAATTATAATAAAAATAGGGGCCGCACCTCTTCATTTCTGATTGCCTGAAGTAGCAAGAGGCATCTCATGAAACTCTAATATAATTCTGCTTACATGACAAAAAATCGCACCAATAATTATTTTATCTTATACAAACATAATCCCAAACCTAATAATTATATTCATTTTATCCTCAAGAATCATTGGAAGAATCGCTGGTTTAAACCAAACCTGTATACGGAAAATTATAGCGTATTCTTCTATTAATCATATCGGATGAATGTTATCGTCAATATTGTGCTCAATATCTACCTGGTTAATTTATTTTTCGATCTATTTACTTATAAATATAGTAATTATTAACGCTCTTAAAACATGAAAAATCTATTTTATATCTCAAATAAATTCTATTAAAAATAAACCAAATAAAATAATCATCCTAATAAATCTTTTATCTCTAGGTGGATTACCCCCGTTCACAGGATTTGTGCCTAAATGAATAACAATTAACCAATTAAGAAACAATTCCCTATTCTTTCTATCAACAGTACTAATCATTTTCACTCTAATTACCCTATTCTTCTACCTACGTATTTCATTTTGTAGACTAACTATTTATTCAAATAATTCAATTTTAAATAAATCTAAAACTAACCTATTAATAAGAATAGTCTTATTAACAACTATTCCAGGAATAACGTTTTTATCAATTATTATAATTTAAGAATTTAAGTTATAAAAACTATTGACCTTCAAAGTCAAAAAAAGAAATTCTCTAATTCTTACTAAATTATAGAACTAAGTTCTCCCCCAAATTTGCAATTTAGAATCATCATTATTGACTATATAATTGATAAAAAAGAATAATCTTGTTAATAAATTTACAATCTACCGCCTACAACTCAGCCATTTTACCGAACAAGTGATTATATTCAACAAATCATAAAGATATTGGTACATTATATTTCATTTTTGGTGCCTGAGCAGGAATAGTAGGAACATCTCTGAGAATACTAATTCGCACAGAATTAGGAACCCCGGGAAGATTAATTAGAGACGATCAAATTTTTAACACTATTGTTACAGCCCATGCTTTCATTATAATTTTTTTTATAGTAATACCAATCCTAATTGGAGGATTCGGAAATTGGCTAGTTCCTCTGATATTAGGAGCACCAGATATAGCCTTTCCACGACTTAATAATATAAGATTTTGACTACTACCACCAAGATTAACCCTTCTATTAATAAGAAGAATTATTGATAAAGGAGCAGGAACAGGATGAACTGTTTATCCACCATTAGCTGCCAATATCGCCCACGAAGGAGCATCTGTTGACCTAGCAATTTTTAGGCTCCATATATCAGGAATATCATCTATTCTTGGGGCAATTAATTTTATCTCTACAATTATTAATATACACCCTACAGGAATAAAGCCCGAACAACTATCCCTATTTACATGAGCAGTAAAAATCACAGCCATTCTTTTATTATTATCTCTCCCCGTTCTAGCAGGAGGGATTACTATATTATTAACAGATCGTAATATCAATACATCATTTTTTGACCCAGCAGGAGGAGGAGACCCAGTCCTTTACCAACACCTATTTTGATTTTTTGGACACCCAGAAGTTTATATTTTAATCCTCCCAGGATTCGGAATAATTTCTCACATTATTAGTCAAGAAAGAGGAAAAAAGGAAGCCTTTGGAGTTCTAGGAATAATTTATGCAATAAGAGCAATTGGACTATTAGGATTTCTAGTATGAGCACACCACATATTCACAGTAGGTATAGATGTAGATACACGAGCCTATTTTACCTCAGCCACAATAATCATTGCAGTTCCAACTGGAATTAAAATTTTTAGATGAATAGCAACATATCACGGAACACAAATTACCCCAAGACCAAGATCCCTGTGAGCCTTAGGATTTCTATTCCTATTCACTATAGGAGGATTAACAGGAGTTGTTTTAGCAAATTCTTCCATTGACATTATTCTACATGATACCTATTATGTAGTAGCCCATTTTCACTATGTTTTATCTATAGGAGCAGTATTTGCCATTATAGCCGGATTAGTTCAATGATTCCCATTATTTACTGGTTTAACCCTAAATAATAAATACCTTAAAACCCAATTCATTTCAATATTTATTGGAGTAAACCTAACCTTTTTCCCGCAACATTTCTTAGGATTAAGAGGAATACCCCGACGATACTCAGATTACCCAGACGCATACATCATATGAAACATAATTTCCTCGATTGGAAGATTAATTTCACTAATAAGAGTAACATTTTTTATTTTTATCATTTGAGAAAGATTTTCAGTAAAACGCCTTTCTATTACATCCCTAAATATATCTTCATCAATTGAATGATTACAAAAATTCTCTCCAGCAGAACACAGCTATAGAGAATTACCCGCAATTACATCAAACTTCTAATATGGCAGAATAGTGCATTGGACTTAAACCCCAATTATAAAGATCATCTTTTTTTAGAAATTGCAACATGAAAGACTCTTCTTCTTCAAGACAGGGCTTCACCTCTAATAGAACAACTTACATTCTTCCACGATAACACCCTCCTAATTCTAATTATTATTACAATCCTAGTAGGACAAATACTTTTTTCTATACTATTTAACAAATTTATTAACCGATTTCTTCTCGAAGGACAATTAATTGAAATAATTTGAACAATCCTTCCAGCCCTAATTCTAATTATTATCGCCCTACCGTCCCTTCGACTCCTTTATCTAATAGATGAAAATTTAAATCCTATAATCACTATTAAAGCAATTGGTCACCAATGGTACTGATCATATGAATACTCAGACTATAAAAATATTGAATTTGACTCCTATATAATCCCAATTAACGAACTAAAACAAATAAATTTTCGACTTATAGATGTAGACAATCGACTAGTAATCCCCTTTAATACACAAGTACGAGTCTTAACATCTTCTACAGATGTAATTCACTCATGGGCCATTCCATCTCTAGGAGTAAAAATCGATAGTATTCCTGGACGATTAAATCAAACCAATCTAATAATTAACCGTACCGGGCTACTATTTGGCCAATGTTCAGAAATTTGTGGAGCAAATCATAGATTTATACCCATCACAATTGAAAGAATTAGAGCCAACTCCTTTATAAAATGAGTATCAACAAATAATTAATATCATTAGATGGCTGAAAGCAAGCACTGGTCTCTTAAACCACAAAATAGTAGTATAGCACCTACTTCTAATGAAAAATTTAGTTAAACAAATAACGTTAGCTTGTCAAGCTAAAATTATTAAAAATAAATAATTTTTGATTCCTCAAATAGCACCAATTAACTGAATATGACTATACTTATTTTTTAGTATGTTATTTATAACAATATGCGTACTAAACTTCTTTAGCTTCAAATACTACCCCAAATATATATTAAATAAAAATAAATTAGTAATTAAATCTTGAAAATGATAACAAATCTATTTTCTTCATTTGATCCATCTTCAATCTCATCCTTTTCTTTAAACTGAATAAGATCAATATTAATATTAAGTCTACCCTCAATTTTCTGACTAATCCCCTCACGATGAAACTTATTATGAATAAATTTAATTTCAACCATGCACAAAGAATTTAAAATTCTTATTAAATCATCAACAAATAAAGGAGGAACCCTATTATTCACCAGATTATTCACTTTTATTATAATAAATAACTTCTTAGGACTATTCCCATATATTTTTACCAGATCAAGACATATAGTGTTTACCCTAGCACTTAGGCTCCCAATATGAATCAGATTTATAATTTTTGGATGAATTAACAATACAACCCATATATTAGCCCATTTAGTACCGCAAAGAGCTCCAAGTTTACTTTTACCATTTCTAGTAATTATTGAAACAACAAGAAACCTAATTCGCCCAGGAACTTTAGCCATCCGATTAACAGCCAATATAATTGCTGGACACCTCCTATTAACACTACTAGGAAATTCTGGGGCATCATTAAACACCTCTCTTTTATCAATTATAATTATTATTCAAATATTACTTTTAATCCTTGAATCAGCTGTTGCCATAATTCAAGCCTACGTATTCTCAATTTTAATGACCCTTTACTCAAGAGAAGTAAACTAATGAAGCAAAATCATCCATTTCATCTAGTTAATCAAAGACCATGACCTCTAACCACGTCCCTTAGAGTATTTACAATACTCATAGGAGTAATTAAATGATTTAACATATTTAAACCAGACCTTATAATTATAGGAATAATTCTAACCATAATTTCATCATACCAATGATGACGAGATATTACACGAGAAAGAACCTTTCAAGGACACCACACCATAAAAGTAACTAAAGGACTTCAATGAGGAATAATTTTATTTATTGTCTCAGAAATTTTTTTTTTCTTAGCATTCTTCTGAGCGTTTTTTCACTCAAGCCTATCACCATCAATTGAACTAGGAATAAATTGACCCCCAATAGGGATCTGCCCATTCAATCCCCTAGAAATTCCACTTCTTAATACCCTAATCTTACTAAGATCAGGTCTAACAGTTACATGAGCCCATCATAGATTAATAGAAAACAACTACAATCAATCCCTTAAAAGATTAATATTAACTGTTTTACTAGGAATTTATTTTTCCATTCTTCAAGGATTTGAATATATAGAAGCACCGTTCTCGATTGCTGATAGAGTATATGGATCAACTTTTTTTTTAACCACTGGATTACACGGAATACATGTAATTGTTGGAACATCATTCTTATTAATTTGCCTAATCCGAATATATAAAAATCACTTTTCCTCAACTCATCACTTCGGATTTGAAGCAGCAGCATGATATTGACATTTTGTGGATGTAGTTTGACTATTTTTATATATTTCTATTTACTGATGAGGAAGATAACTAATAATTACTTATTTAATATAAAAATTATTATTGATTTCCAATCAAAAAATCTGTTATCAACAGAATAAGTAATTCTAAGAATTATATTAATCTCTTTTACTATTGTACTAATTATTATTATTATAGTAATATTATTAAACACAATCTCAAAAAAATCCTTTAACGACCGTGAAAAAATAAGCCCATTCGAATGTGGATTTGATCCAAAAAATTCTGCACGACTACCGTTCTCCCTCCATTTTTTTTTAATCGCTATTATTTTTGCAATCTTTGACGTTGAATTAACTCTATTTCTACCAATAGTATTCATTACAAAAAGAATAAGAATTAAAAAATTACTTACATGTATAAGAATATTTTCACTAATTCTACTATATGGCCTATTTCACGAATGAAACCAAGGAGCATTAAATTGAGCAAAATAAAGGATAATAGTTTAATAGAACATTTAACTTGCACTTAAAAAGAATAATTCAATTATTTATCTTAATAAAAATGAAAAACAAATAATTGTATTTAGTTTCGACCTAAACTTCTGGTGCTGGCCCACCTTCATTTGCCCTTCCTTTAATTAAACTTTAATTGAAACCAAAATAGAGGTATATCACTGTTAATGATAAAAATGGGGACCCCCAATTAAAGAGTTAAGAAACCCAAGAAAAAGCTTCTAACTTTAATCTTAAGCAGTGAAACTCTGTTTTTAACTCTATTTATATAGTTTAACTAAAACATAACACTTTCATTGTTAAATTGGAAAAAATCCTTTAAATATTTAAAAGTTTAGGAACTATACTGGTATCTTCAATACCATGCTTTAATTTAAGCTATTTAAATAAAAAACTAACAAAATAAGACCTATAAAAAATAAAAATATTAGCATATAAACCTTTACATGAACAAATCTATAAATCTGCATTATCTTAGAAAATCAAATTAAAACCCTTGATAAACCTATCTTACCATAATATTCAAATCAGCCGTGCTCTAGCCCCTTAAAAATTTCCTTACCTATAAATAAAAAAGGACGCCTAATTCTTAGAGTAGATAAAATTGGTATATTCCATATATTTGAAATAAATATAGTTAAATTGTAACTTTTTACACCCAAATAATAAAATTTTAGATAATAAGCCTCATTACCAATAATTAGGCCAATAACAATCATAAAACAAGTTATCAACTTTATTCAAATAGGCAAATAAATAAAATAAGGAGTCTTAATAAATAATCAAGAAAATATTCTACCCATAAATACAACAAAAAAAATTAAACCCATCATTCTTTTATTTATAACTAAATTATTTTTTTCGCTCAAACTACTAAGAGAGGGAATATTATAATCCCCAAAAAAAATAAAATATGATATACGTAACGAATATGAAGATGTCAAACCAATTGACACATAAAATACAATATATACAAATCAGCCCATAGCCCTTATTGACAAAAACTCAGCAATCAAATCCTTAGAATAAAACCCAGCTATAAATGGAATTCCACATAATGCAAAATTTCTTAATATTATACATATACAAGTAAAAGGAAGAAAGTAGATTTGTGCCCCCATTAACCGAATATCTTGAGTATCACCTATATTATGAATAATAGCCCCCGCACACATAAATAACAAAGCTTTAAATAAAGCATGTATCAATAAATGAAAAAAAGCCAAATTTGGCCCACCTAAACACAAAATTCTAATTATTAAACCAAGCTGAGATAAAGTTGAAAGAGCAATAATTTTTTTTATATCTCACTCAAAATTTGCAGATAATCCAGCTATAAACATAGTAAACAAAGACAAATATAATAAAATATTCAGTATCTGTGAATCAATAAATTCTCTCAATCGAATCAATAAATAAACCCCAGCAGTTACCAAAGTAGAAGAATGAACAAGAGAAGAAACAGGAGTAGGTGCCGCTATAGCCGCGGGTAGCCAAGATGAAAATGGAATTTGGGCTCTTTTAGTAATAGCTGCTAAAATTAAAAATAAAAAAAGAAATTTTATATCCGAATAAAATAATAAATTTCACCTTCCCACAGCCCCGCCCATTAAAGCAATACCCATTAAAATCGCAGCATCACCAATACGATTAGAAAGAGCAGTAAGTATCCCTGCATTAAAAGACTTAACATTCTGGTAATAAATTACTAAAGCATAAGAAACAAGGCCCAATCCATCTCATCCCACCAAAATAGAAACTAAATTCATTCTAACAATTAATATTATCATTGAAAAAACAAATATACCTATCAAAAAAATAAAACGCTTTAAATAAATATCCCCCAGCATATACTCATTTCTGTAATTAAAAATTAATCCAGAAATATAAAGAACAAAACTTATAAAAAGACAAGTTATTCAATCAATATAAAAAACAACATCAATTCTAGAATAAACTAAATAAAACAAATTAAATTCTAAAAATACCCTTAAACCCAAATAAGAAAATAATATCCTAATTAAAAATAATACCATAGAAAAGTATATCAAAATCCAAGAAAACACTGTACAGTAAAAAATAACCTAAAGTAAATTATTTACATTTTCAATCCCACAAATTGACGTTTTTATTAAACTAATTAAGTAAATTCAATTTGAAAAATACTCCCCCTTCAGAAACAATAAATTTAAAGGAACCCAATGCAAAAATAAAAGTAAAAACTCTCGTCTATTAATCTGCCTAATAGAAAACAGGCCAGAATAATATTGACCATGCTGGGTAAAAGAATACAAAAATAAAGAATAAACACCACTATAAAAAACTAAAAAAAATAAAAAAAATAAAAAAAATCTTCTATATAAATAAATTGAATTAATAAGAATAATCTCCCCAACGAGATTTAAAGATGGAGGTGCAGACATATTTGACGAACATAAAAAAAACCACCATAGAGACAACCTAGGTATAATATTAATAAATCCCTTATTAATAAATATTCTACGACTATGGGTACGCTCATAAAGTAAATTAGCAATGCAAAAAAGACCAGAAGATCTAAGCCCATGGGCCAATATTAACCTTAAAGCCCCACAAGAACCCCATAAATTATAAGTCAAAATACCAGCTAAAACAATACCTATATGAGAAACAGAAGAATAAGCAATTAATATTTTAATATCTCTCTGCCGAACACAAATAATCGAAATAAAGACCGCCCCAACTACCGAAATCACAATAAAAATCAAATTTATTCGTATACCAGTATAAGATAAAACTTTTATAACTCGAAGAAGTCCATATCCCCCAAGTTTTAGCATAATTCCAGCCAAAATTATAGATCCTGAGACAGGGGCTTCTACATGAGCCTTAGGTAATCAAAGATGAACAAAAAATATAGGAATTTTAACAAAAAATACTAAACTCATACAAAAATATAAAAACATATTATCCAACCCAGAAAAAAAATATATTTCTAACCTAAACTTTTCAAAATTCAAATAAAATAATCCTATTATTATAGGTAAAGATACTAGCAGAGTATAAAACAATAAATATATCCCTGCAGATACCCGCTCAGGCTGATTACCTCACCCAATAATCAAAATCAATGTTGGAATTAAGCTAACCTCAAAAAACAAATAAAAAACAAACAAATTTATTGATATAAACGTAATAATCAAACTAAATAAAAGAACTAAAACAACAAAAACAAACATTTTTCTTCTTCTTCCCGATTTATAAATATCTCCCCTTGCTAAAAGTATTAAACAACAAATTCAAAATCTCAACCCCGACAAAGTAAAAGATAATAAATCTAATCCTATTCTACAAGAAATATTAATAATTTCCACACCAAACCCCAGTTTTAAAAAAAATATAAATGACAAAAACAATCCACAAAATAAAGAAAATCAAAATCTTACAAAAAAAGAACTAATAATTAAACCTAAGAGAGACAAAATTAAATCCATTATCACAAATTATCAAACATTAAAATTATATCTGTTCCATGGGTACGAATTAAAACCACCAATAAAGTTAATCCTAAAGCACCCTCACAAACTCTCAATGATAAATAAATTATATTTACAAATCTCTCTGATCTAAACTGAGCAAAATAATAAAATAAAAGTATATAAATAGATAAAACTATAGCCTCTAACCTAATGAGTATGAGTAAAAAATGTTTGTTTCTCAAAATATAAGAAACCAACCCCGAAAAAAAAAGAATAATAAAAGGAATAGAACCAAAATCCATAAACATTAGCATTAAGTTTTAATAATTTAATTTAAAATATTGGTCTTGTAAACCAAAAATAAGAAAAAATCTTTTAAAACATCAGAAAAAAAGAAATATCTTCATCTTTAATCTCCAAAATTAATATTTTAATAAACTATTTTCTGACATTTTAGCCCTTTTACTACTAATAATTTTTATACTTTCTATTCTTCTTATATTTTTTAAAAATCCCCTATCAAAAGGATACATGCTACTTTTATTAACAATTTATACATCTTTATACGCAAGAACCCTTTTCATTAACGCCTGATTTGGCTATATTCTATTCTTAATCTTAGTGGGAGGTATACTAGTTGCGTTCATTTACATAACAAGAGTAGCCTCTAATGAAAAATTTAAATTACCCAAATATTTTATAATTTTAACATTCACAATTTCAATAATTACATTAATTATATGAGTATATTATAGGGGATTCCATATAAACTTTATTAGATTTTCCTCGATATCAACTAATCAAGAAGAAAATAATTTAACTATTAAACCTTTAACTAAAATTTTTAGAGATCCAATAAGACACATTCCTATTGCCCTCATAAGATATCTATTTTTAACTTTAATTATAGTAGTAAAAATAACTGATTTAATTAAAGGACCAATTCGACAAAAATAATGATAAAACAAATAAAAAAAAATTCTATTTTTAAAATTTTAGAAAGCTCATTAATCAATTTACCTACACCCCTAAACATTTCCTCTATATGAAATTTTGGAAGTCTACTAGGAGTGTGTTTATTAATTCAAATTTTAACTGGTCTTTTCTTAGCAATACATTATTGTCCCAATATTGACTATGCTTTTAATAGAGTAGCCCATATTTGCCGTAATGTTAATTATGGATGACTATTACGAGTTCTACACGCCAACGGAGCATCGTTTTTTTTTATTTGTCTTTATATTCATATTGGACGAGGTATTTATTATAGATCATACAACTTCAAAGAAACCTGAATATCTGGGGTAACCATTTTTTTTCTAGTAATAGCAACAGCCTTTCTAGGCTACGTATTGCCCTGAGGACAAATATCATTTTGAGGAGCAACAGTCATTACAAACTTAGTATCAGCAATTCCCTATCTAGGAAGATTTATTGTACAATGAATCTGAGGGGGGTTTGCTGTAGATAACGCAACTCTAAGCCGATTCTTTGCCCTACATTTTATACTTCCATTTATTGTCTCAGCTCTAGTAGTTATTCATTTACTCTTTCTTCATCAAACAGGATCAAATAATCCAATTGGATGTTCAAGAAATATTGATAAAGTTCCATTTCACCCATTTTTTACTTTAAAAGACATTGTAGGAATAATAATCATAATTATAGCCCTAGTTATCCTCTCCCTTCAAGCACCCTATGCTTTAGGAGATCCTGATAACTTCATCCCAGCAAACCCCCTTGTAACACCCATCCATATCCAGCCTGAATGATACTTCCTATTTGCCTATGCAATTTTACGGTCAATCCCAAATAAGCTAGGAGGAGTATTAGCTCTGGTAATATCAATCGCTATTTTATATATTTTACCATTCATAAATAAAAAAAAGTTCATAAGAAATCAATTTTATCCACTCAACAAAATTTTATTTTGAACTCTTCTTTCCACTACAATTCTTTTAACATGAATCGGAGCACGACCTGTTGAAGAACCATATATTATCACAGGACAAATATTAACAATTCTATATTTTAGTCTATTTTTTTTAAACTCCGCCGCATCAAAAATATGAGACTATATTATGTTTAAATATTAGCTATTGAACTTGTATAAGTATATATTTTGAAAGTATAAAAAAGAAAAAAAATTTTCTAATAGCTTTAAGTGGGCTGGCCCACTTTTGCACCCATAACATAATAAGCGATTTTGCCTTCCTATTTATATTTATATTTATTTAAATAAATTAATTAAAAATATTTCAATTAATGATACATAAAATATAAGCATCATTAAAGAAATAGGAAGATAACACTTCCACACTAAATATATTAATTTATCATACCGATAACGAGGGAAACTACCCCGAACCCAGATTCAAAAAAAAGATACTAGAGTTAATTTAACAAAAAATATAAAAGAATTTATATTGCCCCCTAAGATCAATAAAGAGCAAAATATACTCATAAACAAAATTCTAGCGTATTCTGCTAAAAAAATTATAGCAAATCTCCCGCTACTATACTCAACATTAAACCCTGAAACAAGCTCCGATTCACCCTCAGCAAAATCAAAAGGAGAGCGATTTGTTTCTGCTAATAAAGAAACCAACAAAATTATTCTTAAAGGAAAAAAAACAAATAAAAACCAAGAATTATCCTGATAATAATAAAAATCCATTATTTTAAACCTAAAAATAAAAAACAAAAAAGACAACATAATCAAAATTAAGCTAACTTCATAGGAAATTATCTGAGCAATAGATCGAATACTACCCAATATAGCATATATAGAATTAGAAGATCATCCAGCAATAATAATAGAGTAAACCCTTAAACTCATAATACTCATAATAAAAAGAAACGATAAATTAAAACTTAAATTTATAGAAAAAAAGGGAACCCCAACCCACAATAAAATAGAAAGAAAAAGATTAGCTAAAGGAGAAATATAAAAAATACCCAAATTAGAGCTAGAAGGAAAAGACTGCTCCTTAGAAAATAGCTTAATAGCATCACTAAAAGGCTGAAATAAACCTAATATGCCCAATTTATTAGGTCCCTTACGTAAATGAATATACCCCAAAACCTTACGCTCCAACAACGTTAAAAAAGCTACACCCACTAAAATACAAATAATCTGAACTACTATTGTAAAGAATATTAAAAATAAATCTCTTAATATAATGTATTACCTATAGTAATTCACTACATAAAAAGATTCTAAATCTATCACACTATTCTGCCAAAGCAACAATAATGTTCAATAAAAACTAATATTCAGTAAATTTTTGGTCCTTTCGTACTAAAAAATATTAGAATTGTAAAGATAGAAACCAACCTGGCTCACGCCGGTCTAAACTCAGATCATGTAAAATTTTAAAGGTCGAACAGACCTAACAATCTAGCTTCTCCACCAAACCTAAATTTTAATCCAACATCGAGGTCGCAAACTCTTCTTTCGATTTGAACTCTCTAGAAAAATAACGCTGTTATCCCTAAGGTAATTTTTTCTTTTAATCTTTTGTAAGGATCATATATTCACTAATCAGTGATCAAATAATTAAAAAGTTTATTCAATTTTTAAATCACCCCAACCAAATAAATCTAACAAATAAACAAAAAGATCCCAATTAATATTTCCAATAAATTTATTAAACTCTATAGGGTCTTCTCGTCTTTTACATAAATTTTAGCCTTTTTACAAAATAATAAAATTCTAAAAAAATTTTAATCGAGACAGAAATCTCTTCATGAGACCTTTCATTCCAGCTTTCAATTAAAAAACTAATGATTATGCTACCTTTGCACGGTCAGTATACCGCGGCCATTTAAAATATTCATTGGGCAGGCCGGACCTTAAATTATAATCAAAAGGACATGTTTTTAATAAACAGGTGAGAGATATAATTTGCCGAGTTCCTTAATTAAACCTTAACCAAACTATAATAAATAATATTAATTATACTAATTTTATCATTTTTTCACAGGTTACCCCAATTAAACCCCCTATTTCAATAAATAATATAAAAATAATTAAAAAATCTTATTACTAACCAAAAAAGATATAAATCACTAAACAGAAACTTTAAATCCTATATATTAAGTAAATAACCCCATTATGTTATACAAATTTAACCTAAAGCTCAACCCCTAAATTATTGCTTCTACCAAATATATACCTATAAAAGTAAAAATGTACTAAAATAGAAAAAAATTTAATTTTTTTCTCAAAAAACTAGATATATTTAAAAACGACTAGCATTTCACTACCATTTAATAATTAAAAACATTATTGCCACAATGAATATAACAATTAAATAGCTCTTTTAAACTCGAGAAAACCAAAAACTATAAAACCTTTTTGATAAACCCTGATACCCAAGGTACAAAAACTTATTTTTTCTTTAAATTTATAAAAAAATTCTTTCACAATACTAATCTTCTATCCCTAAAAAAATTCTTTCAATAAATTTACTAAAACCTAAAAGCTGCTTCATTTATCCACAAACCCCACATTCACTATTATATAGACATCTAATCCCTCAAACTACATCTATAAAATAATCTCTTTAGTGTAAATAAAACGCTTCCCTATAAAGCTTTAATTTGCATTCTAGAAACACTTTCCAGTACACCTACTATGTTACGACTTATTTCACTTTATAGTGAAAGCGACGGGCGATATGTACATATTTTAGAGCTAAAATCACTTTTTAAATTTTAATAAAAAATTACTATCAAATCCTCTTTATAGAAGCCATTACAGGCCCCCAACCACAAATAAACCATTGTAATCCACCTCTCCTTAGGCATAAGCTACATCTTGACTTGATATCCCTCCCCCCAGAATCTCGAATATTAAAATTCAATAAAAATATTCAAACCACAGCGATATGTAAGCTAAAACCCCAAGTAACCTAAATCGTGGAATATCAATTACAGGGCAGATTCCTCTGAATAGACTAAAATACCGCCATCTTTCTTAACTTTAAAGAACCTATCTAGTAATAATTTAGGTTTTAAATATAATTTTTATAGTAGGGTATCTAATCCTAGTTTTTTGTAAAATTTATTAGCCTCACCCCCAATTTAAATAAATTTTACAAATTTTAAAATTTCACCCACTAAAACCCCATCAAATCCATTTATTATACTAATTTACTACTCCCAATAAAATTTCATCGCACAATTTGTGTAACCGCAACTGCTGGCACAAATTTTGTTTGTACTATAACCCCCTGCTATATCTCGGCCCCCCGAATATTTAATTTTAGCAACTGCCCTATCGTACCCCCATTTTATTATTTAAACCCATTTTTTATTATGCCAACGCTTGCATATAGCCCAAATTTTTTTGAAACCCCAAAGCAAAAAAACTTTAAAGCCCCGATCTCAAAAATAACATGGGATTTTATTAGTATATAAATACTATTTTTCAGGTAAAATTTTTAAATGAAAATTTATATTGATATTATTAATTTCTTATAGGAAAAGTTTATTTGATAGTAAAATAAAGGTAATTTTTTTTTTTTATATATATTTATTTATTTTAAAATAAAACTTTATATGTATAAATACATATATAACATGTTATTTAAGTGTTATTTATATATATATTAAAATTTAATATATAAATATAATATATTAATTTATTATATATATATATATATTAAAATTTAATATATATATATATAATATTAATTTTGTATATATATATATATATTATATTTAAATAAATATATATTATATAAATAATGGTAATAAAAATACTTTTTATATTATATTTAAATTTATATATTAAATATATATATATTAAATTTTAATATATTAATAATATATATATAAATTTATATATATCATATAAATATATTAAAATTTAATATATATATAAATAATTTATAAATTTAACGTAATTAAATTACGATATATATAAATTTAATAGACATATTAAATATCTTTTAGGTTATACATGCAAAGGTATATATATATATTAAAAATTTATATATATATAGTTAATATGTGGTTTTTTTTTTTTATTTTTACACTATACGTATATATGATCTACTATATCAATATAAGCTTATCTATTCGGTATACCAATAAGTTTTTGTTGACGTGCAAAAAATCGGAAAAAATGAAATTTTGTAAAATTTTAGCTGGAAATTCCTATCTCCAATTTTTCAATTTTCAAAATTTTCAAAAAATCGAAAAAAGTGCATTTTTTTTGAAAAAAAAATGAATTTTTCTGAAAAATTAGTAGGCTAAAATTTTAAATACGTGGAAATCCCTATGTTTTGAAAATAGGGCCAAATTTTTGCAAAATTTTTAAAAATTTAAAAAATTTAAAAAATTTAAAATTAAAAAATTTAAAAAATAAAGGGAATTTGCTATATACGAAGCATCCAACCTCAAATTTACCCAAAAATAATTTTTTTAAATAAAATTAATTATTTATATAAAATGTATATATATATATTAATATAAAGCGCCCGCCTAATGTTATATTTATATATTAATAATAAAACAAAATTGTTAAATTTTAATGGAGTGCCTGACAAAAGGGCTACCTTGATAGGGTAGAATATGTATTTTATACCTTCATTGACCCTAGATTGCCCTGTATGGAATGAATGATTCAGATTTTAAGCTCATATTGCCCCATATGAACTGAATGATTCAGATTTTCAGCTCATATTGCCCCGTATGAACTGAATGATTCAGATTTTCATTCCATATTGCCCTGTATGGAATGAATGATTCAGATTTTCAGCTCATATTGCCCCGTATGAACTGAATGATTCAGATTTTCAGC